ATGAATCGTTTAGTCTAATTCAATCTCCAAATTGGACAAATTCTTCACTGACAGAAAAAAAAAAGAAGGATCTGGCTGATAGAACAAGCACAATCCGAAATCAAATAGAAAGAATTACAAAAGAAAAAAAAAAGATAACCCCATCAGGAGTATATATTAGTCCTACCGAAAAAAGTTATAATGCTAAAAGGTTTGAATCGCCAACAAATATTTGGCAAATATTAAAAAGAAGATATGTCCGATTAATCTCTCAATTAGATTGTTTTATAAAAATTTTCGTTGAAAGAATATACATAGATATATTTTTATCTATTATTAATATTCCCAGACTCAATACACAACTTTTTCTTGAATCGATAAAAAAAATTACGGATAAACCCATTAATGAAGCAAATCAAGAAAGGCTTAATAGAAAAAATCAAAATACAATTCACTTTATTTCAACTATTTCAACCCTAAAAAGGTCAATTAATAGTATTAGAAATACGACAAATTCACATAGTTTTTGTGACTTATCCTATTTGTCACAAGCATATGTATTTTACAAATTATCACAAACCCAAGTTAGTAACTTGTATAAATTAAGATCTGTTTTTCAATATCACGGAATGTCTTTTTTTATTAAGACTGAAATAAAGGATTCTTTTAAAACACAAGGAATAATTCATTCTAAATTAAGTAATAAGAAACTTCCGAGTTATGAAATGAATGAATGGAAAAACTGGTTAAAGGGACATTATCAATACGATTTATCTCGGATTAGATGGTCTGGATTAATACCACAAAAGTGGAGAAATAGAGTTAATCTACGTCGTAAAAATAAAAATTCCAAATGGGATTCATATGAAAAAATTCAGTCCAAAAAACAAAATGATTCTGAAGTATATTACTTATTGAATCAAAAAGAGAATTTTCAAAAAAACTCTAGATATGATCTTTTATCATACAAATCTATTAATTTGAATTATGAAAATAAGAGGGACTCATCTATTTATAGATCAAGCTTTCAAGTACAAGTAAATAAGAACGAAGATATTTCTTATAATTCCAACACACATAAACACAATCTTTTTGATATATGGAGGAGTATCCCTATTAATAATTATGTTAATAATTATGGCGATATTAGATATATGGAAAAAAATCCCGATAGAAAATATTTTGATTGGAAAATTCTCAATTTTGATCTTAGACAAAAAATCACTATTGAGTCCTGCATAAAAATCGATACCAAGAGTAATCAAAATGCTAAGATTGATACTAACAATTATCAAATAATTGATAAAATTGATAAAAAAGACCTTGTTTATCTTACGCTTCCGCAAAAGCTCAAAATCAATTCACCAAATCCCCCAAAAGCTTTTTTGGATTGGATGGGAATGAATGAAGAAATACTAAATCGTCCCATCTCGACTCTGGGACTTTGGTTCTTCCCAGAATTTGTGCTACTTTATAATCTATATAAAATCAAACCATGGGTTATACCAAGTAAAGTACTTCTTTTAAATTTGAATCTAAATGAAAATGCCGTTAGTGAAAATAAAAACATCGAAGGAAGCCAAAAAGGGGAATGTGTTTCAAATAAAAAAATAAAGAATCAAAATAGAAATCAAAAAGAAAAAGAACCCGTCGAAAGCAAAAGAGATCTTAGATCAAATGTACAAAAACAGGGGAATCCTGGATCTGTTCCTTCAACAAACCACGAAAAAGATATTGAAGATCCTGATGCAAGATCGAAGAGAGAGGGGGGTAAAAAATACAAAAGTAATACAGGAGCAGAACTAGATTTATTCCTAAAACGTTATTTACTTTTTCAATTGAGATGGGGCGATGCTTTGAATCAAAGAATGATCAATAATATCAAAATATATTGTCTCCTGCTTAGGCTGATAAATCCACGAAAAATTACTATATCCTCGATTCAAAGAAGAGAAATGAGTTTGGATATAATGCTGATTCAGAAGAATTTAGGTCTTGAAGAATTGATCAAAAGGGGGGTCTTGATTATCGAACCCACCCGTCTGTCTGTAAAAAATGATGGACAATTTATTATGTATCAAACCTTAGGTATTTCATTGGTTCATAAGAGTAAGCACCAAACTAATCAAGGATATCGAGAACAAACCTATGTTGATAAGAATGATTTTGATTTACTTGTTCCCGAAAACATTTTATCGCATAGACGTCGTAGAGAGTTGAGAATTTTAATTTCTTTCAATTCAAAGAATAGGAATAAAAATCTAATATTTTGTACTGAGAACAACTGCAGTCAATCTTTGAATAAAGGGAACCGTCTTGATAAAGATAAGAATGAATTAATTGAATTAAAGTTTTTTCTTTGGCCTAATTATCGATTAGAAGATTTAGCTTGTATGAATCGCTATTGGTTTGATACGAATAACGGCAGTCGTTTCAGTATGTTCAGGATACAGATGTATCCGCGGTTGAAAAGTCGTTGATAGTCCATATATGCTATACCCTACAGGGTATATGAAAGTAAAGAGATTCACACATGCCCCGTCTTCCATGCTATTCTAATATACGATACGAAGGCTAAAACCACTGAGGTATCAATTAGACCTACAAATCAATTAACAGAATCTTCTTCATTTTAGGTCTAAATTATGCCATGCAAAAACGAACCCCTTTTTTTCTTTTTCTGAATAAAATTGAATTTAAACCTGGATGAATTAATATGAGTTGATAAAATTAGGAGTTCATAAAGAAATTCAGATTATTGTATATAACACATTAAAATTACTAGCATTATTATTACTCATCGGTAAAATCCATATCTGTAAAAGTGGAAGAGGGGAAATCTTTTATGGTAAAAAATGCATTCATTTCGGTTATTTCTGAAGAAGAAAAGAGAGGGTCGGTTGAATTTCAAGTATTCAGTTTTACCAATAAGATACGGAGACTTACTTCACATTTGGAAGTGCACAAAAAAGACTATTTATCTCAGAGAGGTTTGCGAAAAATTTTAGGAAAACGTCAAAGGCTGTTGGCTTATTTGGCAAAAAAAAATAGAGTACGTTATAAAGAATTAATTGGTCAGTTGAGTATTCGAGAGACAAAAACTCGTTAATTGGAAGAGTCGTTTTAAGTACTCTTATTTTCTTTTCTTTTTTATTTGGATAAACTTCTTTTCACTTTCAGCAATTCATGGAAGAATGAGTGGGTAAAAACTTATGACTGTACCAGCTACAAGAAAAGACCTCATGATAGTCAATATGGGTCCTCAACACCCATCAATGCATGGTGTTCTTCGACTCATCGTTACTCTAGATGGTGAAGATGTTATTGACTGTGAACCAATATTAGGTTATTTACACAGAGGGATGGAGAAAATTGCGGAAAATCGAACAATTATACAATATTTGCCCTATGTAACGCGTTGGGATTATTTAGCTACTATGTTCACAGAAGCAATAACTGTAAATGGGCCCGAACAATTAGGAAATATTCAAGTACCTAAAAGAGCTAGTTATATCAGAGTCATTATGTTGGAGTTGAGTCGTATAGCTTCCCATTTATTATGGCTTGGCCCCTTTATGGCAGATATTGGTGCACAGACACCCTTCTTCTATATTTTTCGAGAAAGGGAATTGATATATGACCTATTCGAAGCTGCTACTGGTATGCGAATGATGCATAATTATTTTCGTATCGGAGGAGTAGCTGCTGATCTACCTCATGGCTGGATAGATAAATGTTTGGATTTTTGTGATTACTTTTTAACGGCGGTTGCTGAATATAAAAAGCTTATTACACGGAATCCTATTTTTTTAGAACGAGTTGAAGGCGTGGGCATTATTGGCGGAGAAGAAGCACTAAATTGGGGTTTATCGGGACCAATGCTACGGGCTTCCGGAATCCAATGGGATCTTCGTAAAGTTGATCATTATGAGTGTTACGATGAATTTGATTGGGAAATTCAATGGCAAAAAGAAGGGGATTCGTTAGCTCGTTATTTAGTACGAATCGGTGAAATGACAGAATCCATAAAAATTATACAACAGGCTCTGGAAGGAATTCCCGGAGGACCCTATGAGAATTTAGAAATACGACGTTTTGATAGAGTAAAAGATCCCGAATGGAATGATTTTGAATATCGATTTATTAGTAAAAAACCTTCTCCAACCTTTGAATTGGCGAAACAAGAACTTTATGTGAGAGTTGAAGCCCCAAAAGGAGAATTGGGAATTTTTCTGATAGGAGATCAGAGTGTTTTTCCTTGGAGATGGAAAATTCGCCCGCCGGGTTTTATCAATTTGCAAATTCTTCCTCAGTTAGTTAAAAGAATGAAATTGGCTGATATTATGACGATATTAGGTAGCATAGATATCATTATGGGAGAAGTTGATCGTTAAAAATGATAATTGATACAACCGAAATACAAGCTATCAATTCCTTTTCCAGATTAGAATCCTTAAAAGAGGTCTATGGGATTATATGGATACTTGTCTCGATTTTGACTCTTGTATTAGGAATCACAATAGGTGTACTCGTAATTGTTTGGTTAGAAAGAGAAATATCTGCAGGAATACAACAACGTATTGGACCCGAATACGCCGGCCCCTTGGGAATTCTTCAAGCTCTAGCAGATGGTACAAAACTGCTTTTCAAAGAGAACCTTCTTCCATCTAGAGGAGATGGTCGTTTATTCAGTATCGGACCATCCGTTGCAGTCATATCCATTTTACTAAGTTATTCAGTAATTCCTTTTGGATACCACCTTATTCTAGCCGATCTTGGTATTGGTGTTTTTTTATGGATCGCTATTTCAAGCATTGCTCCCGTTGGACTTCTTATGTCGGGATATGGATCAAATAATAAATATTCCTTTTTAGGTGGTCTACGAGCTGCTGCTCAATCAATTAGTTATGAAATACCATTAACTTTATGTGTATTATCAATATCTCTACGTGTGATTCGGTGACGTGTAATTAGGTGAAATACAAAATCTTTCCTAGTTCTTTTCTTTCTAATTTCTAAGA